ACAAAACTCTAGATAAGGAATCCCCTGTTATGAATGTTCTCGAAAAAAAAACTCGATTGTGTAATTATAAGACTAAAAAAGAATACTTACCAAAAATATATGATCCTTTCTTGAATGGATCCGACCGCGGCCTAATCAAAAAATTTTTTCCACTTTCAATCATAAATGAAGCTTCTATAAAAAATTATATGGAAAAGGTTTGGATAAATAAGATTCATGGTATCCTTCTTATTATTAATTACTTAGAATTTGAACATAAAAAAAATCTATTTGATAAAAAATCATTAGCAACTGAAATTAGTTATTTATTGAATTTAATCAATGAAATCAATGAATTATCTGTAAAATCAAGTTTAAATTTTAAAAGAATCTTTTTAGTTCCAGAACACGAACAAGTAAAAATTGATTCAGAGGATCGAATAAAAATTTTTAAATTTTTATTCGATGCAGTTAGAACTATTCCCAACGATAAAACGATTAAAAATAAATCTAATAAATCTATTGGAATAACAGAAATTAATAAAAAAGTTCCCCGATGGTCATACAAATTAATCAACGATTTAGAACAACAGGAAGGAGAAACTGAGGAAAGTGTGGTAGAGGATCATGAGATTCGTTCAAGAAAAGCCAAACGTGTAGTGATTTTTACTGATAACCAACAGAATACTGATGCTTATACTAATACCCAAGAAATTAATAATACTGATCAAACAGACGAGGTGGCTTTGATACGTTATTCACAACAATCAGATTTTCGTCGAGACATAATTAAAGGCTCCATGCGCGCTCAAAGACGTAAAACAGTTACTTGGAACCTCTTTCAAGCAAATGCGCATTCCCCCCTTTTTTTGGACCGAATAGACAATTTTTTTTTTTTTTTTATTTCCGAGCGGATGGAAATAATTTTTAGAAATTGGATGTGGAAAAACACAAAATTCACAATTTCGGATTATACAGATAAAAAGACAAAAGAAAGTAATAAAAAAAACGAGGAGGACAAAAAAGAAGAAGACAAAAGAAAGGAGAAAGTACGTATAGAAATAGCGGAAGCCTGGGATAGTATTTTACTTGCTCAAGTACTAAGAAGTTTTTTGTTAGTAACCCAATCAATTCTTAGAAAATATATTATATTACCTTCATTGATAATAACTAAAAATATCGTCCGTATACTATTATTTCAATTTCCTGAATGGTCTGAGGATTTAAAGGATTGGAATAGAGAAATGCATGTTAAATGTACCTATAATGGCGTTCAATTATCAGAAAAAGAATTTCCAAAAAACTGGTTAACAGACGGTATTCAGATCAAGATCCTATTTCCTTTTCGTCTTAAACCTTGGCACAGATCTAAGCTACGAGCCCCTTATAACGATCCAATGAAAAAGAAAGGTCAAAAAAACGATTTTTGTTTTTTAACAATTTTTGGAATGGAAGCTGAACTACCCTTTGGTTCTCCCAGAAAACAATTTTCATTTTTTGAACAAATTTTTAAAGAACTAAAAAAAAAAATAAAAAAATGGAAAAAAAAATGTTTTCTAATTATAATAATTTTTAAAGAACAAACTAAATTTTTTATAAATGTATCAAAAGAAACAAAAAAATGGGTCATTAAAAGCATTCTATTTATAAAAGAAATAATAAAGGAACTATCAAAAATAAACCCAATTTTATTATTTGGATTGAGAGAAATAGAAGTATATGAATTGAGTGAAACTAAAAAAGATTCTATAATCAGTAATCGTATGATTCATGAATCGTCCATTCAAATTAGATCTCAAGATTGGACAAATTATTCATTAACAGAAAAAAAAATGCAAGATCTGACGGATAGAACAAATACAATCATAAATCAAATAGAAAAAATTACAAAAGACAAGAAAAAAGAATTTATAACTCCAGATATAAATTTGAGTTCTAACAAACTAAGTTATGATGATAAAAAACGGGAATCACAAAAAAATATTTTGCAGGTATTAAAAAGAAGAAATGTTCGATTAATGCGAAAATCACATTATTTTATAAAATTTTTAATTGAAAGGATATACATAGATATCTTTCTATGTATCATTAATATTCCTAGCATCAATACACAACTTTTTCTTGAATCAACAAAAAAAATTCTTAATAAATACATTAACGATAATGAAGCAAATCAAGAAAGAATTGATAAAACAAATCAAAGTTTAATTAACTTTATTTCAAATATAAAAAAGTCGCTTTCTAATACTAATATTAGTAATAAGAATTCAAAGACTTTGACTTTTTGTGACTTATCTTACTTTTCACAAGCATATGTATTTTACAAATTATCACAAACCCAACTTATTAACTTATATAAGTTAAAGTCTGTCTTTCAATATAACGGAACATCTCTTTTTCTTAAGAATGAAATAAAGAATTTTTTTGTTGTAACACAAGAACTATTTAATTCCGAATTAAGACATAAGAATCTTCGAAATTATGGAATGAATCAATGGAAAAATTGGTTAAGGAATCATTATCAATATCAATGTGATGTATCTCAGATTAAATGGTCTATATTAGTACCACAAAAATGGCGAAATATATTCAATCGACACTATATAGCTAAAAATAAAGATTTATGTGATTTATATGAAAAAGATCAATTTATTCACTACGAAAAAAAAAAAAAAAAGGATTCATTACAGAATCAAAAGGGAAATTTTAAAAAACAATATAGATATGATCTTTTAGCATATAAATCTATTAATTATGAAGATAAGAAGGGCTCCTCTATTTATGGATCACCATTAAAAGTAAAAAATAACCAAGATATTTTTTATAATTACAACACACATAAACAAAAATCATTTAATATGCTAGAAGGTATTCCTATTATACCTATCAATAATTATCTAGTAGAAGATGATATTAGAGATATGGATAAAAATCTGGATAGAAAATATTTTGATTGGAGAATCATAAATTTTTGTCTTAAAAAGAAGGTCGATATTGAAGCCTGGGTCGATATTGATACTGACACTAACAGTAATAAATATACTAAGACTAGAGTTAATAACTATCAAATAATTGATAAAATCAATAACAATAAGAAGGGTCTTTTTTATTTCACGATTAAGCAAGATCAAGAAATAAACCTATCCAATCAAAAAAGGTTTTTTGATTGGATGGGAATGAATGAAGAAATACTAAGCCGTCCCATATCAAATCTGGAACTTTGGTTCTTCCCAGAATTTGTGAGACTTTATAATACGTATAAAATTAAACCGTGGTTTATACCAATTAAATTACTACTTTTAAATTCTAATATAAATGAAAATGATAGTGAAAACAAAAGCATCACTGGAAATAAAAAAAGAGATACTTTTATATCAATATCATCGAATGAAAAAGAATCTCTTGAATTAGAAAACCTAAATCAAGGGGAAAAAGAATCCGCAGGCCAAGCGGATCTTAAATCAGCTCTTTCAAACCAAGAAAAAGATGTTGAAGAAGATTATAATTATATGGTATCTGACATGAAAAAACATAGAAATAAAAATCAATACAAGATCAATACAAAAGCGGAGTTTGATTTATTCCTAAAAGGGTATTTGCATTTTCAATTGAGATGGGATGATTCTTTAAATAAAAAAATAATCAATAACATCAAAGTATATTGTCTCCTGCTTAGACTGATAAATCTAAGAGAAATTACTATATCCTCTATTCAAAGGGGCGAAATGAGTCTGGATATTCTGATGATTCAGAAAGATTTAACTCTTACAGAATTGATTAAAAGGGGAATTTTGATTATTGAACCAATCCGTCTATCTATAAAAAATGATGGAAAGTTTATTATGTATCAAACCATCGGTATTTCATTAGTTCATAAAAGTAAACACCAAATTAATGAAAGATACCGAGAAAAAAAACATGTTGATAAGAATTCTGATGAAGTTATTACAAAACATCAAAAGATGGCTGGAAATATCGATAAAAATAATTATGATTTGGTTGTTCCTGAAAATATTTTATCACCTAGACGTCGTAGAGAATTGAGAATTCTAATTTGTTTCAATTTTAAGAATATAAATGATATGCATAGAAATGCAGCATTTTGTAATGGGAATAAGGTAAACAGTCAAGTTTTGTATAAAAGCAAAAAATATAAAAAAAAACTTATTAAATTAAAGTTATTTCTTTGGCCCAATTATCGATTAGAAGATTTAGCTTGTATGAATCGTTATTGGTTTAATACCAATAATGGCAGTCGTTTCAGTATGGTAAGGATACATATGTATCCGCGATTGAAAATTCATTAATTATTAGTACATTTTTATTCTATTTATTCTATTTCCCATACCATATCTGGTCTATGACGACAAAGAGATGCACACATGCATTGTCTTACATTCCATTCTGATACATGATACTAATTCAATAACATAATCTAGAAATTAATCAACATTATTATTTTAGGTCTAAATTTTTATCTTTTGTGAGTGCAGAAAACGACCATCCTTTTGTATACCCTTTCAAATAAAATCTAATTTTAAAATCGGATTGATTAAATTTTATTAAAAAAAAAATTATAAATTAATAACGAAATTAAGAGTATTGTATATACCAAATAAAAATGAGTGACATTATTATTACTGATCAATAAAGATATCTATCAATAAAAATATATTAAAATAAAAAGAGAGTGGGGGGGGGGAGATTTCATTTTATGTTAAAAGATTCATTAAACGCAGTTTTTTTTTCACAAGAAGAAAAAGAAGAAAACAGAGGATCTGTTGAATTTCAAATAGTTGGTTTCACCAATAGGATCCGAAGACTTACTTCACATTTAGAATTACACAAAAAAGACTATTTATCTCAGAGAGGTTTACGTAAAATTCTGGGAAAACGCCAACGACTGCTGTCTTATTTGTCAAAGAAAAATAGAATATGTTATAAAGAATTAACCAATCGGTTGGATATTCGGGAGTCAAAAACTCGTTAATTTGAAAAGGCATTTTCAATTATTTGATTTATTAGATCTTGAATTTTAATGAACTTGTTTTCGTTTTCAGCAATTCATGAAAGAATGAATCGAGGAAAAACCTATGAATAGACCGGCTACAAGAAAAGACCTCATGATAGTCAATATGGGCCCCCACCACCCATCAATGCATGGTGTTCTTCGACTCATCATTACTCTAGATGGTGAAGATGTTATTGACTGTGAACCAATATTGGGTTATTTACACCGAGGGATGGAAAAAATTGCGGAAAACCGAACAATTATACAATATTTGCCTTATGTAACACGTTGGGATTATTTAGCTACTATGTTCACAGAAGCAATAACTGTAAACGGACCGGAACAGTTGGGAAATATTCAAGTACCTAAAAGAGCCAGCTATATCAGAATAATTATGTTGGAGTTGAGTCGTATAGCTTCTCATTTGTTATGGCTCGGTCCTTTTATGGCGGATATTGGTGCACAAACTCCCTTTTTCTATATTTTCAGAGAAAGAGAATTAGTATATGATCTATTCGAAGCTGCCACCGGCATGAGAATGATGCATAATTATTTTCGTATCGGAGGAGTAGCGGCCGATCTACCTCATGGCTGGATAGATAAATGTTTGGATTTCTGCGATTATTTTTTAACAAGAGTTGCTGAATATCAAAAACTTATTACACGAAATCCTATTTTTTTAGAACGAGTCGAGGGAGTAGGCATTATTGGTAGAGAAGAAGTAATAAATTGGGGTTTATCGGGACCAATGCTGCGAGCTTCCGGAATACAATGGGATCTTCGTAAAGTTGATCATTATGAATGTTACGACGAATTTGATTGGGAAGTACAGTGGCAAAAAGAAGGAGATTCATTGGCCCGTTATCTAGTCCGAATTGGTGAAATGATAGAATCCATAAAAATTATTCAACAGGCCCTGGAAGGAATTCCAGGGGGACCCTATGAGAATTTAGAAATACGATACTTTGATAGAGAAAGGAATCCGGAATGGAATGATTTTGAATATCGATTTATAAGTAAAAAACCTTCTCCTACATTTGAATTGCCGAAACAAGAACTTTATGTGAGAGTCGAAGCCCCAAAGGGAGAATTGGGAATTTTTCTGATAGGGGATAGGAGTGGTTTTCCTTGGAGATGGAAAATTCGCCCGCCGGGTTTTATCAATTTGCAAATTCTTCCTCAGTTAGTTAAAAGAATGAAATTGGCTGATATTATGACGATACTAGGTAGTATAGATATCATTATGGGAGAAGTTGATCGTTGAAATGATAATTGATACACCAGAAGTACAAGATATCGATTCTTTTTCTAGATTCGAATTTTTAAAAGAGGTTTATGGAATTATATGGGTGCTTATTCCTATTTTGACTATTGTATTGGGAATCACAATAGGCGTACTGGTAATTGTATGGTTAGAAAGAGAAATATCCGCAGGGATACAACAACGTATTGGACCTGAATACGCCGGTCCTTTGGGAGTTCTTCAAGCTCTAGCGGATGGGGCAAAACTACTTTTCAAAGAAAATCTTTTTCCATCTAGGGGGGATACTCGTTTATTCAGTATCGGGCCATCCATAGCAGTCATATCAATTTTAGTAAGCTATTCAGTAGTTCCTTTTGGCTATCACCTTGTTTTAGCGGATCTCAATATCGGTGTTTTTTTATGGATTGCCATTTCCAGTATTGCTCCAATTGGACTTCTTATGTCAGGATACGGGTCAAATAATAAATATTCCTTTTTAGGTGGTCTACGAGCTGCTGCTCAATCGATTAGTTATGAAATACCATTAACTTTATGTGTGTTATCAATATCTCTACGTGCGATTCGTTGATACATAGACATAAACTTTTCTCTATTCCTTCCTTTCAAAGAAAGGGTTGGAATGAATTCAGTAGATATCTTCATTTTTTTTATTCATTAGTCGGATTGATGAACTAAATCAAATAGTTATATGAGTGAAAGAAAACAGCTTATATATAAATTCGCAGTAAAAAGATTGAGTCTCATTTTCTATGTATAAGAGTTAGAGAGTTAAGCGGAAATAAACATAAACAGAAGGGACCGTTTCCCCCAAGATTGGTTGATTAGTCATCCTGACTTGAAGCGGGCTCAAAAGATCGACCGTATTGAGTTTTCACTATCATTTGTATGTATTATCATAGCGGGGGGTTAAGCAAAAACGAGTGGATGGTTAGAAACACCAAAATATGTAAAGGATTGGTAATGGAGATTATGTAAATTCTCCAAAAGTACATTTTTACATAATAATACAAACAAAGAATACTAATTGGGGCTTTAAGTTGGTAGAAATTATCAGGCAGTACTCCCCACGACACGATTCCGATCCAGAGTATGCTCCTATCCACCGATTAAATAAATAACTATTGGGAACGAAATAATCCTTTACTTTATTTTTATTTTGTAAGCCCTCTTTTTCTCAGAAATAGAAAGAAGAATAGGAACGAAAAAAAAAGAGAAAGAAATCCAATAAAAAAGATATCTTTTTTATTCTTTTTTCCTTTTATTCTTTACCATATACAATACATATTAATAGATATAGAATTTGTGTCATAATTCATGAATTAATATAGAATTCTTTTTCGTAAATGAAACCAACGGGTTATTAATATTTCTACAAGAAGTATTTTATTGAACAATTATGTTATTACTCAACAAAGAAGAATTGAAATTATTATTGAAATTATTAAAGAAAGGATGAGATCAATTCAGAAGTACTTTTTTTTTATTTAATATTTAATTTAAATAATTATAACAGACAGAATTCAATTGGTCTAATTTGGGACCGTCCAATAGATTTTTACCTTATCCATCCTACAAACACATCAAGATAAAATAATACTGACGCGGTTCTTAGATTTATTTCTGGCCTTCAAGGAGCCGTATGAGGTGAAAATCTCATGTACGGTTCTGTAATAGCGATGGTAACAGTGGTGGTATCACCGACTATAATTATCTAACAGTTCAAGTACAATTGATATAGTTGAGGCGCAATCAAAATACGGTTTTTGGGGATGGAATTTGTGGCGTCAGCCTATCGGGTTTATCATTTTTATCATTTCTTCCCTAGCAGAATGTGAGAGATTACCTTTTGATTTACCAGAAGCAGAAGAAGAATTAGTAGCGGGTTATCAAACCGAATACTCGGGTATAAAATTTGGTTTATTTTATGTTGCTTCCTATCTAAACCTATTAGTTTCTTCATTATTTGTAACAGTGCTTTACCTGGGAGGTTGGAATATCTCTATTCCAGACATATATGTTTCTGAGCTTTTTGAAATAAATAAAACATGTGTAGTTTTTGGAGCAACAATTGGTATCTTTATTACATTAGCTAAAACTTATTTGTTTTTGTTCATTCCTATCACAACAAGATGGACTTTACCGAGGCTAAGAATGGACCAACTATTGAATCTTGGATGGAAATTTCTCTTACCTATTTCTCTCGGTAATCTATTATTAACAACCTCTTCTCAACTATTTTCGCTGTAAAGGAACATTCTATATTCACAACTTGTCTCAAACAAGAGAAATAAACAAACATAAAATTATTCATATATATTAACGATATGTTCTCTATGGTAACTGGGTTCATGAATTATGGTCAACAAACAGTACGAGCTGCAAGGTACATTGGTCAAAGTTTCATGATTACTTTATCCCACGCAAATCGTTTACCTGTAACTATTCAATATCCTTATGAAAAATTAATTACCGCGGAGCGTTTCCGCGGTCGAATCCATTTTGAATTTGATAAATGTATTGCTTGTGAAGTATGTGTTCGTGTATGTCCTATAGATCTACCCGTTGTTGATTGGAAATTGGAAACAGATATTCGCAAGAAACGGTTGCTTAATTACAGTATTGATTTTGGAGTCTGTATATTTTGTGGTAATTGCGTTGAGTATTGTCCAACAAATTGTTTATCAATGACTGAAGAATATGAACTTTCTACTTATGATCGTCACGAATTGAATTATAATCAAATTGCTTTGGGTCGTTTACCAATGTCAGTAATTGATGATTATACAATTAGAACAATTTTTAATTCGCCTCAAATAAAAAATAAAAAAAGTAATAATTAAAGATAAAGAATTAATTAATTATTAATTAAAGAATAATTACTTTACTAATACTAAGGTTCAGTTTTGATCTAATCTAAAGGAATAAGGTTTCTTTCGTTTTGTTTGGTCAATAACTAAAAATCCCAACTATTGGTTGGTTGGTAAGAATCACGTCTTAATTTGGATTGAAAATCCATTAATTAAAATATATAAAGATATTTAAAAATATATAGTTTCGAATTAGAAATACTCTTTCAGATAAAAAATTAAATTAGTCCAATAATTGTACTTACATTTATTCACATTCACATCTTTGGGATTAAATTAGGAATTGCTCAAAAATCATAAAAAAAATTCTGGTTGGGTCTCAATAAGGTCATGAAAAACATTTCGATTTATTTATCTCTTATTTTACATATAATGGATTTGCCCGGACCAATACATGATTTTCTTTTAGTCTTTCTGGGATCGGTTCTTATACTAGGAGGTATCGGAGTGGTATTATTTACCAACCCCATTTATTCTGCCTTTTCATTGGGACTGGTTCTTGTTTGTATATCCTTATTCTATATTCTATTAAACTCCTATTTTGTAGCTGCTGCACAACTCCTTATTTACGTCGGAGCTATAAATGTTTTAATCATATTTGCTGTGATGTTCATGAATGGTTCAGAATATTACAAAGATTTGAATCTTTGGACCATTGGGGATGGGGTTACTTTGCCAGTTTGCACAAGTATTTTTGTTTTACTCATGATTACTATTACAGATACGTCATGGTACGGGATTATTTGGACTACAAGATCAAACCAGATTATAGAGCAAGATTTGATAAGTAATAGTCAACAAATTGGAATTCATTTATCAACAGATTTTTTTCTTCCATTTGAATTCGTTTCGATAATTCTTTTAGCCGCTTTGATAGGTGCAATTGCCGTGGCGCGACAGTAATAAATCTATAGAATTAGCAACAGCAATCCAAATTTAACTCTATTCAGTTTTATTACATTTATTTACCTTCAATTAAAGATTGTTTATGTCTAAAATAGAAATTATTTTATTCAATAGATTCAATTACCGATATATTCCCTTGTTCCGTACTTTTTTTGATTCTAGTCAATTGAATCTATTGAATTGTTGTTCAGTTCATATTGAAATGAATCGAAATTGCTAAGGAGTTGGTCAATGATGCTCGAACATGTACTTGTTTTGAGTGCCTACTTATTTTCTATCGGTATCTATGGATTGATCACGAGCCGAAATATGGTTAGAGCCCTTATGTGTCTTGAACTTATACTGAATGCGGTTAATATAAATTTCGTAACATTTTCTGATTTTTTTGATAGTCGCCAATTAAAAGGAAATATTTTCTCAATTTTTGTTATAGCTATTGCAGCCGCTGAAGCGGCTATTGGCCTGGCTATTGTTTCTTCAATTTATCGTAACAGAAAATCAACTCGTATCAATCAATCGAATTTGTTGAATAAGTAGTATTAATCATATAAATTATAATATGATTTATGATTAAATTCGAATTACCATGATCATACATTATGTATAATACATGTTTTAGAAAATGTAAGAAATCAAAGTATCTTGGCTCTATCGCATGAGTCGATCCAGAAGTAGATTGATTAGAAAAATTCTGATAAATTATTGATTCATCTGGTGTCTAAATATATGATTCATTTACAAGTTTACTAGATCGAAAATTTCTGACATTAAAAAATTTATAGATCCAATGTCACATTCAGTAAAGATTTATGATACGTGTATAGGGTGTACTCAATGTGTGCGAGCCTGCCCAACAGATGTATTAGAAATGATACCTTGGGACGGATGTAAGGCTAAGCAAATTGCTTCTGCTCCAAGAACAGAGGACTGTGTCGGTTGTAAGAGATGTGAATCCGCCTGTCCAACGGATTTTTTGAGTGTTCGAGTTTATTTATGGCATGAAACAACTCGAAGTATGGGTCTAGCTTATTAATACGTACCCTACTTGAATACATTTGATTTTTTTTTTTACCTTTACCGACAAAAACCCGCGCTCAAAAAATATTTATTTTGAGCACGGGTTTTTCTGGTCCAAGTTTATCTTGTTTTTACCATGAATTATTTTCCTTGGTTAACGCTAGTTGTAGTTTTGCCAATATTTGCGGGTTCCTTAATTTTCTTTCTCCCTCATAGAGGTAATAAGGTAATTCGGTGGTATACCATAGGTATATGCGTAATGGAACTCCTTCTAACAACCTATGCATTCGGTTATCATTTCCAATTGGATGATCCATTAATGCAACTGACAGAGGATTATAAATGGATCAATTTTTTTGATTTTTACTGGAGATTGGGAATAGATGGAATTTCTGTAGGACCTATTTTACTGACAGGATTTATCACAACTTTAGCTACTTTAGCGGCTTGGCCGGTTACTCGAGATTCCCGACTATTCCATTTCCTGATGTTAGCAATGTATAGCGGTCAAATAGGACCATTTTCTTCTCGAGACCTTTTACTTTTTTTCATCATGTGGGAGTTAGAATTAATTCCAGTTTATCTACTTCTATCCATGTGGGGGGGAAAGAAACGTTTGTATTCAGCTACAAAATTTATTTTATACACTGCAGGAAGTTCTGTTTTTTTATTAATGGGAGTTCTGGGTATTGGTTTATATGGTTCCAATGAACCAACATTAAATTTTGAAACATCAGCTAATCAATCGTATCCTGTAGTACTGGAAATAATATTCTATATTGGATTTCTTATTGCTTTTGCTGTCAAATCACCGATCATACCCTTACATACATGGTTACCAGACACCCATGGAGAGGCACATTACAGTACTTGCATGCTTTTAGCCGGAATATTATTAAAAATGGGAGCATATGGGTTAGTTCGAATCAATATGGAATTATTACCCCACGCCCATTCTATATTTTCTCCCTGGTTGATGATAGTAGGCACAATTCAAATAATCTATGCAGCTTCAACATCTCCGGGTCAGCGTAATTTAAAAAAAAGAATAGCCTATTCTTCTGTATCTCATATGGGTTTCATAATTATAGGAATTGGTTCTATAAGCGATACAGGACTCAACGGAGCTATTTTACAAATAATCTCTCACGGATTTATTGGCGCTGCGCTTTTTTTCTTGGCCGGAACGAGTTATGATAGAATACGTCTTGTTTATCTTGACGAAATGGGCGGAATGGCTATCGCAATTCCAAAAATATTCACAAATTTCAGTATCTTATCAATGGCTTCTCTTGCATTACCGGGCATGAGCGGTTTTGTTGCCGAATTGATAGTTTTTTTTGGAATACTTACTAGCCAAAAATATCTTTTAATGACAAAAATATTAATTACTTTTGTAATGGCAATTGGAATGATATTAACTCCTATTTATTCATTATCTATGTTACGCCAGATGTTCTATGGATACAAGCTTTTTAATGCCCCCAACTCTTATTTTTTTGATTCTGGACCGCGAGAATTATTTGTTTCGATCTCTATCCTTTTACCTGTAATAGGTATTGGTGTTTATCCCGATTTCGTTTTATCATTATCAGTTGACAAGGTCGAAGCTATTATATCCAATTATTTTTATAGATAGTTTTCGTGAGTAAAACAAAAGATTAAACCGAAATCCCATTATTTTTTTTAATCGCTCATTGTACAATAAAAAAATGAGTCCTTTTTCTTCTCTTAAGTTAAAAAGTTCAATAAAAAAATTGGAATTCTATTATAACCGGATATGTTTGGCATTTGTGAGAACCATTTGAATCATTCCATTTCCATTACTTGATTCAAATGGTTCTTGATGGTTTACATGAAGTTTTCGTATATATACACGTATGCCGTCCTATGTTTCTATTCGTCAAGTCAAGTCCTTTATTTAATTAGATGTTAATGTAAATGAACCATAACTATGCAACCCTATTCCTAATAGATTAACCCCAAAATAGCATATCCAAATTATAAGAAATCCCATTGAGGCCACAATTGCAGAATTTACACTTTCAAAATTTTTATTTGTTCTAATATGTAAATAGATCGCGAATACGGTCCAAGTAATAAATGCCCAAGTCTCCTTTGGATCCCAATTCCAATACGACCCCCATGCTTCATTAGCCCATACTGCTCCCGAAAGAATACCTACGGTTAAAAGGATAAACCCTAAACTAATAATACGATAACTCCACCGATCCAATTGTTGAATCAATTGATACCTGTAATAATTTTGAGACGAAATAAAAGAAGTGTGTTGTAAGACATTGTTTCTTTCATTCACGTATTGAATCTCATCAAAGTAAAATGACTCATTTACTAAATTATTGTTTTTACTAAAAATCCTTATGAATTTTCGAAATGTAATGACTAGAAGAGCTAGTGATAATAATGATCCACATAAAAGAGCTGCATAGCTCAATACCATCATACTTACGTGCATCATTAACCAATGAGATTGGAGAGCGGGTACTAATATTGCGGATTGATGCATTTCAGTTAAAAGACCTGAAGTAGCAAAACCTTGAGTAAAAATAGCACTTGGTGCGGTTATTGCGCTTAAACGGTTCTTATGTTTTTTAAAATACGGAATCATATGAATAATGTAAAAACTCCACGAAAGAAAAATTAATGATTCATATAAATCGCTTAATGGTAAATGCCCAAAATACATCCAACGAGTAACTAATAATCCTGTTATACAGAAAAAAGTAGCTATCATCCCCTTTTCTGACGAATCATATAGTCCTACGATTTCATCGACTAATAAAGTTATCAAATGAATTGTAATTACAATTGAAACGATCGAAAAGGATATATGAGTTAATATATGCTCTAAAGTTGAAAATATCATAAAAATTATTAAAAAGGGGGTCCCTCAATTATAGGAATTGAAATCGGGAATTGAATTCATTATAGGACTTACTTTACTCTTTTAGAAGATGCCATGCCGCCACTCGGACTCGAACCGAGATGCTCTAGCACTGCTTCCTAAGAGCAGCGTGTCTACCGATTTCACCATAGCGGCTTATTCGAAATTATAATAACCTATTTTTATTCAATCGTCGAGTTAATTCAATGCAATTTTTTTTTTTAGGAAATCATTCAAATTGATGAATAAAAACTTGTTTAAAAATTATGGATTTAAACTTAAACGTTTTCGTTAATAATATTTATTATTCTTATTATTATCTTTTTTTTATTATTTTAGGATGTCCATTTTATTTAACTGAACTAACAATGCGCTTTTTCGTAGGTTATTACTTTATGCTCTCCTAAAACTAAAATGTAACAGTTGTAACTAGATAATTTTAACCTCAATCCATGGATAGAACTAAAAACAATGTTCTATCTCGTTTGCATTTTTTAATGATTCATTTCTTTTATCATTTTTTTTTTTATTAATCTAAAATAAAAAAGATAACTAAATAATTTTTTTTTTATTATTGAGTTATTGAGTCAAGTCGATGGGGAAAGTGAGAATCCCCATCCTGAAAATTATAAAACATACTAAAACGAAAGGTGATAAACCTTGTGCTTGCGTTTATCCTTTTTTCAAACAAAAAAGTACCATTCATTTTTAGAATTCAGTAGACAACAGAATTCTTACCTATATCATAAACGAAAGCAAAAAGACGCCTTCAAATTAAAGTAAAACAAATAAAATTAAATATTAGTTTAAATTAAAGCATTACGAAACTAATTATTTTTTATTTATTTATGATTTCTATTTATTATATTGTAATATTGTAATTTATTTTATATATATATAATTATATAAATATAAAAAATTTATATGATTTTACTATTATGATTTACTATATATTATGTTAATATTATTATGTTAATATTAATTAGAATTGATTAATATTAATTTTTATAACTTAACTTAATAACTTATAAATAAATTATAAACATAATTTAATTACTTTTATAATTTATAATTAGAACGACTGAGATTATTTATTTGTTACACAAAAAAAACTTTTTGAACTCCCGGTAGAAAGAGATTTCGCTAACGAAAAAGCTTTCAATGCTGCCCGATATCCCTTCCTTTTCCAAATATTTTTACGAATCCGTTTTTTTGAAATAGAGGTGCGTTTTTTTGGAACTGCCATTAAAAAATTATAATAGGTTCTTCAGTTGGATGTGAAAGACATCTATTGTTCAAAATAAATTGTTCTTTACTATTCCCTATCTATTTATTCTCTAAATTAGACTCCCAAAAGGGAGGATATGTAAAAATCGCATAAAATATTATTAAGAACAATAAGATCTACGATGCCAAACCAAATAGAATAGATTAAATTTTATAAACTAAAAAAATACACATAAAAAAGATTGTGCGTTTCGTTTTATTTCTATTTCCGTCCTGTTACATTTATACATGTAATAAAATACATTGAAAAGTTTAATAACCCAACCCCTCTCTCCCTTAATTAAAAAAAACTTTAATAATTTTATTTTCTATTATAGTAATTAATTAAATTAGTCAAGCTCCAAAAAAGAGTACACCAATTTATATTCTCAAATTAGAATGAGACTAGTAGTTAATCTTACAAAATACATAATTTTATATTAAAGGCATTTTATTTGCCCTTTTTTTTATTTTACGTAAAATAAAGTATTGCATATCATAGCATTTACTACAAATAGCTTTTATTGTAATGGAAGACAATCAATTAGTTCAAAAACAAATTGGTTACTGATTCTGAATAATCTAATTACAATAATGTAGTTTTTATGGGCCAAGTTATGGGCTTTATGATTCATATCAAATACTGTTTTTGGTGTAATTACTTATCCTTGCTCTATAGATCTATAGATATAAATAAATTAAAATTATTGTAATGCATAATAATTAGAATGAAAATGCAAATTTTCATTATCTTTATAAAATTTTACTTAAAATTTTTAATTTAATATTAACAATTATTAACAATTCAATAAAAAAAAATACGTATTTTTTTTTTCACTAGTGACTTGTTCATATCATTTTACCAATTATAACTTATAACCTCTTGATTTTAAATATTTGAAGTAGTTTGGAAAGATTAAGAATAATTAAGGCTAGAAAATTCTATTTAAGTTTTATTTTATATATCTTAATTTTTTTTTTATTAACTGACCCCTTTCAAAAGAAAATAAATAAGAACCGGTGAATCAAAAATAATTAATATTAATTAAGATAAATTTTTTTATTTATTTTTTTTATGGAATATACATATCAATATTCATGGATTATACCTTTCATTCCACTTCCAGTTCCTATGTTAATTGGAGCAGGACTTATACTTTTTCCAACGGCAACAAAAAATCTTCGCCGTATGTGGGCTTTTCCTAGTGTTTTATTGTTAAGTATAGTTATGGTTTTTTCAGCCAATTTTTCTATTCAGCAAATAACTAACAATTCTGTCTATCAATATGTATGGTCTTGGACCATCAATAATGATTTTTCTTTAGAATTTGGCTACTTGGTTGATCCACTTACTTCTATTATGTCAATATTAATCACTACTGTTGGAATTATGGTTCTTATTTATAGTGACAATTATATGTCTCATGATGGGGGATATTTGCGATTTTTTGCTTATATGAGTTTTTTCAATACTTCAATGTTGGGATTAGTTACCAGTTCTAATTTGATACAAATTTATATTTTTTGGGAATTGGTTGGAATGTGTTCTTATCTATTAATAGGTTTTTGGTTCACACGACCTAGTGCGGCGAATGCTTGTCAAAAAGCGTTTGTAACAAATCGTGTCGGGGATTTTGGTTTATTATTAGGAATTTTGGGTTTTTATTGGATAACGGGTAGTTTCGAATTTCGAGATTTATTTGAAATATTCAATAACTTGGTTTATAATAATGAGGTTAATTTTTTATTTGTTATTTTATGTGCCTTCCTATTATTTGCCGGCGCAGTTGCTAAATCCGCCCAATTTCCCCTTCATGTATGGTTACCTGATGCCATGGAAGGGCCTACCCCCATTTCGGCTCTTATACATGCCGCTACTATGGTAGCAGCAGGAATTTTTCTTGTAGCTCGGCTTCTTCCTCTTTTCATAGTTATACCTTACATAATAAATATAATAGCTTTGATAGGTATAATAACATTACTTTTAGGAGCCACTTTAGCTATTGCTCAAAAAGATATTAAGAAAAGCTTAGCTTATTCTACAATGTCTCAATTGGGTTATATGATGTTAGCTCTAGGTATGGGGTCTTATCGAGCTGCTTTATTTCATTTGATTACTCATGCTTATTCGAAAGCATTGTTGTTTTTAGGATCTGGATCAATTATTCATTCGATGGAAGCTATTGTTGGATATTCTCCAGATAAAAGTCAGAATATGGTTATTATGGGCGGTTTAAGAAAACATGTACCAATTACAAAAACTGCTTTTTTATTAGGTACACTTT